TAAATCGAACCATCTCTTCCTTTATCCAAGAAAAAGTATTTTTTTTTTGCATGTCCAATCATTGATCCTGGAATTTCTACAATAAATTAGATAGGTAACTAGTGTAGTTCCCTATACACGAATCTGTCCTTGTACTGAAATAATTGTACCGGAATATAATATGGGATGAATACCTTGAGCAGATAAAAGTATAAAGAATTAAGTAAGATTGAAAATGCTTTCTTTATACAAGAAGAGGGATTCTGATTTGATTGATATAATGAAATCGAATAAATTCTTCATTCATTCATTGAATGATAAATGACTACAAGCGAGGGAGATACACGATTTAAATAATGGAAGATCCAATATTTCACAATTGTATCTAGAATAACTGGAAAAGTGGAAACAAGACCAGATATAATTTGATCATTATGATCCAATCCAAAATCATTGTAGACCGAGCCAATCATTAGTTCCCAGCCGTGGGTTGAATGAAATCCAATCCATAAATCAGTAACTAAAAGAATCGAAAAAGCTTTTATTGTATCACTTAAGTTATAGAGGAATTCTTGAACCCAACAATTAAGAATGACAAGTTCTTCATTACTCAGAATAAAATAACCACTTAGAATAGCGAAACAAATTATATTTGTCGAGAAATGTAAAATGATATGGAGATCATATTCATTTTGTGTTTTGACCAATTGTACCGTTTCCTCGTGTATTCCGATCTGAAGTTTTTGTGTATGTGTTTCCGGGTACTCCTTTAGCATTTCGTCTAATAGGAATAGTTCTTCTAATTCTATGAATTTTTCTAGAACATTTTTCTCTTGAATATGATTAAAAAAAGTTTCGGATTGTCTGGTATTCCACCAATTAGTAACCCAAGGTTCCAGACATTTATTAAATGAGAGAGAGACCCACCAGGGCAAAAATACTATAGATACAAGATATAGGAGGGAGGCCAATGCTTTCTGTTTTTTCATTTTTTTTTGAATTGAATTGTTAACGCTTTATTTATTTATTCGTCAACTCTATCTTATATATATTTCTATGAAACGGGAGTTCTATAACAAGATAGTGACCCATGGATCTATTCCCTTCCCATTTTTGTATAATTGTGTAATAACTTCGTTTTTGAATTTGGAAGGAATATAGAAATAGAATAAAAATCCTTTTCGGATGAAAATGAAAGAAAAAAGAAATAAATATTTTTATCAGATATCGCAATTGGGCAAATTCATTCAAATAAATTTCAGTTCCTTTCGACGAACACTCGAAAATCCACTTGAAATAGCCAATCGGATTTCGATACAAAAAACTTCCCCGGATCAATTTCTTTTTTTTTTTCAAAATACTTCAATTGGTACACGCAAGAAGTAGGCCAATTCCGCAGCTTTTTGTTCAATTTCTCGTGGAGTAAAATTCTCATCAGTACGAGTCAAGGGAATAGCTCCTTGACCTCTGATTTCCATATAAAGGACACGACGAGGATAAAGACCCTCTTTAACCTCTATTCTGATTGATTGGATATCTTTCATAAGGAAGCGAAGGAAAATGCGACGATTTTTTCCAGGGAATCCCCAACGAAAAATACACACTATTCCTTCTTTTCTATCGAATCTGTCATAACCACTACCCACATTCCATGAAATAGTGCACCACAAATAGGAGCTAATGAATAGACCTGCGATCCCATAGAAAGACATCACGATCCCTTGTGGAAAAAAAATGATTTGCTGAGATGGAAATACGGATATCAAATTCCTACCAAGATAACTGGAAGTTCCAACCACTAAGAATCCTAGTGAACCTAAAAAAAGGATACAGGCCCAGCAAAAATTACTTGTTTTTCGAGACCCCGTTATAAGTTCTATCCATATATGTTCTGATCGCCAGTTCATACTATAACTATACTAGATCCGGTTGCATTCGATTGGAATTGAGGGAATGGAATGACATGAACCAAAAAATTGGACTTTACTTTACCTTTTTTGATTCCAAAGTAACTTTCATCAACTAGCAGTATTTTGCTGTGAAATGCTAGGAGTAATTGGTTAGATACATTGACTTTCCATTTAATAAGAAAAACTTCGCGGATCCTTTTTAACCGACGATATCCGCATTTACATGACATGTATTTTTGCAGATATAATGTATCCGCATGCATAATAGTTCTTTCGTTTGCGTATTAGAAAAGGGCCGCATATCATACGTACTGTATTATTTACACTAAATAAATATCTGTATTAGCATCCCGCGTTGAAATAAATTGAAAATTTTGGTCACACGGAGCCTAGACAATCTTATTTTTTTGGACATGAAGAAATAAAGAAGCCATTGCAATTGCCGGAAATACTAGGCCCACTAAAGGCACAAAAATAGAGGGTAAGTTAATATCTGTCATAGAATGAGTGCCTCAATTTTATATTTCTATCTAAATATTTATATCTATTAGATAGATATCTTATGATATATCTAATAGGAGTAATATATACTATATTATTTTATTATATATACGATATAATATTATATTAAAATAGAAAAATAATAAATAATTTAGAAAAGAAATGAAATAGAAATTTAAATATATATATAATGAATATATATAATGAATAAAAAGATATAATTAAGTAAAAAGATTGATTATATATATTTAGTTGGAAACAAAGGAAACCAAAATTCTAAAAATCATTAAATATTTTAATTTGAAATTAATTTAAGTAAGTATATAGAAAAAGTATATAGAATGAATAAGTATATAGAATAAATTCTAATTCAAAATAATATAAATTTACTTAAATTAATAAAATTTATTTTACTAGAAAGTAAATTTACTTAAATTAATAAAATTTATTTTACTAGAAAGTAATTTTATTAAATTAATTATTTTGAAAATTAATTATTTTATTATTATTAATAATAAAATATTAATCAATAATAGAAAAAGTTCAAACAAAGTAATAAAAATTTTAAAGAAATCAAAATCATTTATCATTTAATAAATAAAAATTAATTTACTAACCTAACTCTAACTAAAAAAAAAAAAAAGAAACAAAATTAATTAAAAATAAAAACGTAAAACGTAATTATTGCTGAATATTAATTAATGGTAATATGTATGTATATGTTAAAAATAAGAAAAATGAAGTTAAGCAGAAGAAAATAAGTTAAGTGGAAAAAGAAATAATGTAGGACAAAATTTAGCGTGCCTATTTCCCTTTCTTTTCCCTTTGTTTTCCTTTTACGAATATGGATGAGAATCAAACTTCCTCTTCTCTTCCATCCTTAATCTTCTTTCGATCTTCCTTTTCTAATCTTTTCCTATTTATTAAAGTAAAGAGTTTTTTATGAGTTCACGACTCTAACTAATCCGATTCTACAAATAAGGATTCATAGTAAAAATTGGGGGTTATGTATAAATATTGAAATAACTTCTCCGTGTTTTATTCTTTTATTTATTTCAATTTCGATCGATTTTACATACTACACATTTTTGATTATTGTATATTGTATATTAATTTAATATGTATTAAGTGTAAGAAAGAAGAGCAAGGCCAGAAAAAAAAAAAGAATTTTCTCCAATTCGAATTCCTCCAAAGGAGAAATTCATTCTTTTATCTTGTTAATAGATGGACTGGTTCGTAATTACTAATCATAAATAGAGGTAGAATAAAAAAAAAAATAGATCTGGAGGAAAAAATAATAATTTTTCTAAACTTCTGTCTCTTACTAAAAGTGTAACTTATGTCACCAAAGAAAACACCATTCCTAATAGTTTTTTGATTAAGATGAACAAAATACTTGTTTGCTACAAAACAAATAAAATAACTGAATGTAGTGCTATACTTTAATTTTTGAATTTTGGAAAGAAACCGTGGAGCTGAAATAACTCAGCCAGAACGCCTTTTAAAAGATTACGTGGTACAATTGGGTCGAATAAGCCTTTATGGAATAAATACTCAGCCGCTTGTGAACCTTCTGGTACTGTCTTATTCAATGTTTGTTCAATTACTCTTTTACCGGCAAATGCAATGTAGGCATTAGGTTCAGCAATAATTACATCCCCCAACATACCAAAACTGGCAGTTACTCCACCTGTTGTAGGAGATGTAAGAATTGATACATAGAATAACTTTTTATCTGATTGATAATTATATGAAGCAGAAGATATTTTAGCCATTTGCATCAAGCTCAAACTTCCTTCTTGCATGCGCGCTCCTCCAGAAGCACATACAATAATGACAGGTAGGCATCGATTAGTAGCATATTCGATCAAACGAGTAATTTTCTCGCCTACTACGGATCCCATACTACCTCCCATAAACTGAAAATCCATAACCCCAATTGCTATAGGAATACCGTTTAGTCGACCTACGCCTGTTTGAACAGCTTCAGTTAACCCTGTTTTTCTTTGATAAGAATCGATACGATCTCTATATGGTTCCTCTTCTGAATGAAATTCAATGGGGTCCATAGAAACCATATCCTCATCCATAGGATTCCACGTTCCCGGATCAATCAAAAGTTCGATTCTATCTGAACTATTCATTTTCAAATGATACCCACACTGTTCACAAATATTCATTTTTGACCTAAAAAATTTTTTATAATTTAATCCATAACAATTTTCGCATTGAACCCATAAATGTCTGTATTTTTTATTTATATCGAAATCAGTAGATCTTCCTCTTATATTGAAATTTTTTTCATTATTACTAGTTCTTATACTAGAACTCCTACTTTCACTACTACTTATATTTTCAGTACAAATAAAATTATAAACGGAACTGTCACTGTAATTATCAGTACTACCCAAAATAGAACTATTAATACTCATTTCAAAACGAAGATAATTATCAATGCAACTATTAATGTGATTATTCCAACTAGATTGAGTATCATACATGTAATGATAATAGTGGTGATTCTTTCTCTTAGACCCACTATTCAAATAACTAGAAATAGAAAAAAAACTTTCTAGTTCATTCTGAAAAGAACTATCATTTTCAATCTCA